AAATAATATTGAAAACACAATAACATAATATGAATTTCCTCCCCGCTAAAACTTTCTAAAAACACCCTCAAGGGCTAATCTCATCCTAACCCCCCCAAAAACCCATCAAAAACCACAAAAAAAATTGCAATTTTTTCTGTCCCCTAGAGCACCAAAATAATACATAAAATCCACCCACTGATCAAGAAATTCAGTGAGGGTGAGTGGTTGAGAGAGGAAACCCCTCCCTGCCCAAAAATTTAGACCGACGAGAGTAACTGGGAGGCTGATTAAATGAAAAAAGTCGAGCTCTTGACCTACCCCCAAGTTTCTTTCTAGCTCCCATGTTATAAATACTCCCACACTCTAAAATAGAGTGCCTGATAAAAGGGCTATTTTGATAGAATAGATCATATAAATACTTATCTCTATTAATTAGTAAACTTTCAACGTTTATGAAATAAACCTATGTTATACCTAGCCTATTTTTTTATAAACAATAAACTACACTTTTTAAGCATCTCCTACTAAAAAGCTTCTTGTTCATTCAAAATCAAAATCCCATTAAAATAAAAATCTACAATCTAAACTATAAATGGAAAAAGTCGAGCTAGAAAGTTTGATTGGTTGGGGAGGCTGATTGAATGAAAAAAGTCGAGCTAGAAAGTTTGATTGGTTGGAGAGGCTGATTAAATGAAAAAAGTCGAGCTAGAAAGTTTGATTGGTTGAAAAAAGTCGAGCTAGAAAGTTTGATTGGTTGGAGAGGCTGATTGAATGAAAAAAGTCGAGCTAGAAAGTTTGATTGGTTAGAAAGGCTGATTGAATGAAAAAAGTCGAGCTAGAAAGTTTGATTGGTTGGAGAGGCTGATTGAATGAAAAAAGTCGAGCTAGAAAGTTTGATTGGTTGGAAAAAGTCGAGCTAGACAACCTTTATTAGTACAATATACTTAATAAAACAAATTATTTCCTAAAGTTCCAAAAACTTTTATACATCTATACTAAAGTATAAAAAGATAAGCTAAATAAAGCTGATGGGTTCATACCCCATTTATAAAGGCCCACCTTTTCTTTTTAATTATTAACTTATACAAAATTTTATTCTTTAATCTCCTCATTTCTAGAACTTTAATTTCAATTTCTACCCTTTCTTGATTCACAGCTTGAATCGGCCTGGAAATAAACCTCCTAGCCATTCTCGCCCTTATGAAAACCACTGAAAACAAATTTTCAGCAGAAGCCACAATTAAATACTTCATTGTTCAAGCAATAGCCTCTTCCCTTCTTTTATTTTCCATTGTTATTTTCTCATGCTTAAATTTATTAAACTTTCAAATTTCTTTGATACCCTCTCTATTGATCGGCTCAACCCTTATCTTAAAAATAGGAGCAGCCCCCCTTCACTTTTGACTACCAGAAGTAACTGCCGGATTAAGGTGAAACTTAGTATTTTTAATTTTAACCTGACAGAAAATTGCCCCATTTATCTTACTCTCCTATACCATAAAATCAACAATTTTCTTCACCCTTGTTATTATTTTTTCTTCTTTTATTAGAAGAATCCAAGGAATCAACCAAATTTGCCTACGAAAAATTATAGCCTTTTCTTCTATCAATCACATAGGATGAATGCTCAGAGCTTTAATAAGGTCCCTAAACCTATGATACTACTATTTTTTAATCTACTCCTTAATAAATATAAACATCCTATACTTTTTTAATAAATACCACCTAATTTACATGCCTCAATATAATAAAATATTTATTGCAAACAAAACCCTCAAATTTTTGTTTGCAATAAATTTCCTATCTTTAGGAGGATTGCCACCGTTTATTGGATTTTACCCGAAATGACTAACTATCGATTTCTTAGTCAACAATAACTTTTTTTGGCTAAGATTCACTTTATCTATTTTAACCTTAGGAACCCTTTACTTTTATTCTCGCTTGATTTTTCCAGCCCTCACCTTAACCCAACTTGACTCTATCTCCTTACCTCTACCTGGAAAAACAAACTATTACTTTAGATTTATTAACTTCACTTTACTAGGAAGGCTACCTTTAACTTTTTCAATAATGAGATTCCTTTAAGAATTTAAGTTAAAAAAACTTTTGACCTTCAAAGCCAAACTTAGAATTTAGTTCTAATTCTTAAATCATAAAATTATATTCACCTCTAGATTTGCAATCTAGTATCCTCCCCTTAGACTATATGATCTGGTAAAAGAAAACTATTCGTCTGTAAATTTACAATTTACCGCTTAAATCTCAGCCATCTTACCGAACAAATGATTATACTCCACTAATCACAAAGACATTGGAACTCTATACTTTATTTTAGGCTCCTGAGCTGGAATAGTAGGCACCTCCATGAGTGTACTAATCCGAAGTGAACTGGGCAACCCAGGAACTCTCATAGGAAACGACCAAATCTATAATTCCATTGTTACAGCTCATGCCTTTATTATAATCTTCTTTATAGTTATACCAATTATAATCGGAGGGTTTGGAAATTGATTAGTTCCTCTCATATTAGGAGCCCCAGATATGGCCTTCCCACGACTTAATAATATAAGATTCTGATTACTTCCTCCATCCTTGACTTTACTTCTCTGTAGAAGAATAGTAAATAGAGGTGTAGGAACAGGATGAACAGTTTACCCCCCCCTTTCTTCTAATATAGCCCATGAAGGAATCTCCGTAGACTTAGCCATCTTCAGACTCCACATAGCTGGAATCTCATCTATCTTAGGTGCAATAAACTTTATTTCAACAATTATAAATATGCGCCCCGCAGGTATAAAGCTCGATCGTATACCTCTCTTTGTGTGAGCAGTTCTAATTACAGCCATTCTACTACTTCTATCTTTGCCAGTATTAGCAGGCGCAATCACCATGCTTTTAACTGATCGTAACATTAACACATCCTTCTTTGACCCAGCAGGAGGTGGAGATCCTATCCTCTACCAACATTTATTTTGATTTTTCGGGCATCCAGAGGTTTATATTCTAATCCTCCCAGGATTTGGGATAATTTCTCATATTATTAGTCAAGAAAGAGGAAAAAAAGAAACATTTGGAATATTAGGAATAATCTATGCTATAATAGCCATCGGAATTTTGGGATTTGTGGTTTGAGCTCACCACATATTTACTGTAGGAATAGATGTAGATACACAAGCCTATTTCACCTCAGCCACTATAATCATTGCAGTTCCCACAGGAATCAAAATTTTTAGATGATTAGCAACTTACCACGGAACTAAAATTAAATTTTCCCCCTCCTCTCTTTGATCTTTAGGCTTTATCTTCCTCTTCACCATGGGAGGACTAACAGGAGTAGTCTTAGCAAACTCTTCTATTGACACTATCCTACATGACACTTACTATGTAGTCGCACACTTCCACTACGTTCTTTCCATGGGAGCCGTTTTTGCAATCCTTGCAGGAATTGTTCAATGATTTCCTTTATTTTCAGGCTTAACTATAAACACTAAATATTTAAAGGTTCAGTTCACCTCAATGTTCGTAGGAGTGAACCTCACCTTTTTCCCTCAACACTTTTTAGGCCTAAGGGGTATACCTCGACGATACTCTGACTATCCTGACGCATACTCTATGTGAAATATTTTTTCATCAATCGGGAGGCTGATTTCCATATCTAGAGTTTATTATCTTATCTTCATCACATGGGAGGCCCTAATTACTAAACGATTAAATCTTACCAGACTTAGAGTTTCTTCGTCTATTGAATGACTCCAGTACTTCCCACCGAAAGATCACAGCTATGATGAACTTCCTATAGTAAGAAATTTCTAATATGGCAGATTAGTGCATTGGATTTAAGCCCCAATAATAAAAAATTATTTTTTTTTAGAAATAGCAACTTGAAAAACCCTTCTACTTCAAGATAGAGCCTCCCCAGTTATAGAACAACTCACATTTTTTCATGATCACACTCTTCTAATTCTAATCGCTATCACTGTAATAGTAAGACAAATAATAGTAACAATATTTTTCAACAAATTCACTTACCGATTTCTACTACAAGGCCAACTAATTGAAACAATTTGAACAATTATCCCCGCTGTAATTCTCATCCTTATCGCCCTACCGTCATTACGCTTGCTCTATATTATAGATGAAATTTTTAATCCTATTTCTACTATTAAAATCATTGGACACCAATGATATTGATCTTATGAATACTCAGACTACACAAACTTAGAATTTGACTCTTATATAATTCCTTCTAAAAACCTTAAACCTTTCAACTTCCGCCTCCTTGAAGTAGATAATCGAATAGTGGTCCCCTTTAACTCTCAAATTCGAATTATTGTTACATCACTAGATGTAATTCATTCCTGAGCTGTCCCTGCATTAGGAGTAAAGATTGATGGTACCCCGGGACGCTTAAATCAAGCTAGGTTTAATGTTAATCGGACAGGTTTGTTTTATGGACAATGCTCTGAAATCTGCGGAGCAAATCATAGATTCATACCTATTGTAGTAGAGAGTATTTCTCCGAAATATTTCTTAGAATGAATTAACTCAGTCAACTAAAATATCTCATTCACCATTAGATTGCTTAAAGTAAGCCTAGGTCTCTTAAACCTTCCTATAATAGATTAACGCCTATTTCTAATGAAAAATTTAGTTAAACTATAACATTAGCTTGTCAAGCTAAAATTATTAATAAAAAAATAATTTTTTATTCCCCAAATAGCACCAATAAACTGAACTTTACTTTTCTTTTTTACAATATTCTTATTTCTATGCATTGTAGTAATATTTTTTTATCTATCTAAATATAAACTTAAAAACCCCGTAAATAAAAATATTCAAAAAATAAAATATGTCTGAAAATGATAACTAACCTATTTTCATCCTTTGACCCCTCAACTTTAAAGCTTACCTCCTTAAACTGACTAAGCTCTTTAATTACTATTATCTTTACTCCATTTATGTACTGATTTATTCCTTCACGATTCATTATAGTTTGATTAAACTTAATTAATAAGTTACATAAAGAATTTAAAATCCTAATCAGAAACCCCTCTTATAAGGGAAGAACGCTTATCTTTTCTGGATTGTTAATTTTTATTATATTAAACAATTTTATAGGACTATTTCCCTACATTTTCACATGTTCAGCTCAACTAAATTTTACCCTATATTTAAGAATCCCCCTATGACTTAGTTTTTTAATTTTTGGCTGAACCAAAAATACTATTCACATATTAGCACACTTAGTACCTCAAAGAGCCCCAAGAACCTTACTTCCTTTTCTAGTAATTATTGAAACAATTAGAAACATTATCCGGCCAGGAACTCTAGCTATCCGATTAACAGCAAACATAATCGCTGGTCATCTTCTTATTACCTTAATGAGTAACTCTGGGCATTCCTTAATCTTACCTTTTCTAAGAATTCTCTTGTTACTCCAAACCTTACTATTAACGCTTGAATCGGCCGTTTCTCTTATCCAATCCTATGTATTTTCCATCCTTATAACTCTTTACTCTAGAGAAGTAAATTAATGATAAAAAACCACCCTTTTCATCTCGTCGATCCTAGGCCCTGACCAATTCTAGGATCACTTAGATTATTCTCTTTCTTGATAGGAATAATCAAATGATTCCACTTTAATGAAACTAATCTTCTCCTCTTTAGAATAATAACTAATGTATTAGTAATAATTCAATGATGACGAGACATTATTCGAGAAAGAACTTTCCAAGGCCTCCACACCACCAAAGTATATAAAAACTTACGATGAGGAATAATTCTTTTTATTATCTCAGAAATTTTCTTCTTTCTAGCATTCTTTTGAGCTTTTTTCCATGCTAGACTAGCCCCTAGAATTGACTTAGGAATAAACTGACCTCCCAAGACCATTTTTCCTTTCAACCCCTTAGAAATCCCCCTTCTTAACACCTTAATTCTTCTTTCTTCTGGACTTTCCATCACCTGATCCCACCACAGTTTAATAGAAAATAGATACAAACAAGCCACCTTAAGATTATCCATCACTGTTCTTCTAGGACTTTATTTCACCTTATTACAAATATATGAATATACTGAAGCCCCTTTTTCCGTAGCTGATAGAGTTTATGGTTCTACCTTCTTCATAACCACAGGACTTCACGGTCTTCACGTAATTATTGGATCAATTTTCCTTTTAGTAAGTCTAATCCGAATATTCTTTAATCACTTCTCTTCCACTCACCACTTAGGATTCGAAGCGGCAGCCTGATATTGACATTTCGTCGATGTAGTCTGATTATTCCTTTACTTATCAATTTACTGATGGGGAAGTTAAATTATTTATATAATATAAACATTATATCTGACTTCCAATCAGAAAATCTAATTTTAGTATAAATAATAAAAACTACCCTTTTTCTAGGATTAGTAACCCTAACTATTACTCAATCAATAAACTTAATTTTAAACTTTTGCTCAAAAAAAAGTTTCTATGATCGAGAAAAAAATAGCCCTTTTGAGTGTGGTTTTGACCCTAAAAACCTAGCCCGGCTACCGTTTTCCTTACAATTTTTCTTAGTAGCCTTAATTTTCGTAATTTTCGATGTAGAATTAGTCCTTCTTCTACCCACCATCTCTGTTATTAAAATTTGTAATCTCCTAAGATTCTCATTCACACTTAATATATTCTTAATCATTTTAATTCTAGGGCTATTCCACGAACAAAACCAAGGATCACTAAACTGAGTAAACTAAAACAATCAGGATAATAGTTTAATAAACATTTAAGTTGCATTTAAAAAATATTGGTCATCCAATTTATCTTAATAAGAAGCAATGTATGCGTCCAGTTTCGGCCTGGAAATTTGATAATTTTATCCTTATTTTAATTGAAACCAAAATAGAGGTATATCATTGTTAATGATAAAATTGAATTCACTCCAATTAAAGAACCAAGAAATCCAAAAAAAAAGCTTCTAACTTATTTTTAAGCAGTGAAATACTGTTTTTGGTTCTTTTACATAATTTAACTAAAATATTACACTTTCACTGTAAAATTAGACTGTTGTCTTGTAAATATTTAAAGACATTTGTCTCTCTAGTATCTTCAATACTATGCTCTATCTTATAAGCTATTTAAATAAAAAATTATAAAAACTAGAAAATATAGAAGTCCTACCCAGATAGCTAAAAGAAAAATTTTCAAATGATTTTGAATAATTAATTGAAACCTTCCTGCTAACCTCTTAATTACTCAAAATAAGCCCTTCCTACCATAAAACTCTGCTCAACCATAATCCATACTTTTAATATACACCTTCCCAATTTTTAAAATCTCAGAATTAAGCCTTGAAGTGGAGACAATAGGAAGATTCCATATTCCTGATAAAAATATTGTTGAATGAAAAAAGTCTAAAGACTTAGCCCCACGAACCACCTCCAAATTAGAAACATGGAAGCCCACTAAAATTCCTAAAAGCACTACCCCTAAAGTTGCTATTTTCATGAAAAAAGGTAAAACCACTAAATAAGGAGTAGAAAACACAATTCATCTTAGAACCCTACCTTTCAAAATAACTAAAAATACTAATCCAATAAAACTTTTACACATAATTTCAACCTCAGTCTCATATAAATAATTTATTTTAAGTATATTAAATGTACCTGTAAATACACATATAAACAATCGCACAGAATAACAAACAGTTAGACCAATAGAAAAAAAAAATAACGAATAAATTAAACTCCCAAAAATTCTTATCCTCAAAATTTCTGCAATTAAATCCTTAGAATAAAACCCTGATAAAAATGGAAGTCCACACAAAGATATTCTTCTTACACAAAAACATGAACAAGTAATAGGAAAAATTTTTGCTAAACCTCCTAAAGACCGAATATCCTGACTGCCCCCAACTCTATGAATGATCAATCCTGCACACATAAATAACAAAGCCTTAAATAAAGCATGTATTAATAGATGAAAAAAGGCTAAATCCTTCCCACCCATGAAAAAAATCACTATTATTATTCCCAACTGACTTAGAGTTGAAAGAGCAATAATTTTCTTCAAATCAAACTCGAAATTTGCACCAAGCCCCGCTATAAGTATAGTAAATAAAGAAAAATAAAAAACTCCTGCCTTAACTTCAAAAGACAAAAAATCAGAAAAACGAAACAAGAGGTATACTCCAGCTGTCACTAAAGTAGACGAATGAACAAGAGCTGACACAGGTGTAGGAGCTGCCATTGCAGCAGGAAGTCATGATGAAAACGGAATTTGAGCACTTTTTGTAAAAGAAGCTAAAATAATTAATAAAACTAACACAGTAAAATTACCTTTATCATAAAATTTTAAAATATCCAAAACTCCAGCAAAACTTCACCTCCCCCCATCTATCATTATAGCAATTCTCAACAAAATAGACGAATCACCCAAGCGGTTAGAGAGAGCAGTAATTATACCAGCATTATAAGATTTTATATTCTGATAATAAACTACTAAAATATAAGAAACCAAGCCTAAGCCATCTCAGCCCAATAAAATAAAAACCATTCTAGACCTAAGAATTAATATTATTATAGAAAAAACAAACAAAACCACCAAAAAAATAAAACGAGCTAAATTTTTTTCATGTTCTATATACCCCCCCCTAAATATAATCACTATCGAAGAGATTAATAAAACAAAACTAGTAAACATTATTGAAATTCAATCTAAATAAATAGACAAGCTAACTCTTAAAACCTTTAGATGGAGAAAGTCGAGCTCAATAAAAACCGCCCTATTAAAATATATAAAATACAATCCTAAAAAATAAAATAATAAAGAAAATCTTAACAATAAAAAACTTAAAATTAAACAAATAATAATTATTCAAAATAATATTATATCTTTAACCCCACAAATTAATATTTTTAATTAAACTATTTGAATAAATTATCAAAACCAAGGAATCAATTCTTAAAAACATAAAATTTAAAGGAACCCAGTGAAGAAATAATAAAAGGTACTCTCGCACCCTAACTTCAAAAAACGAATATAGCCTAGAACTTAATTGACCATGTTGAGTATAAGAATATAAAAAAAGAGAATATACAGCTCTAAAGAAAATCAAAAAAAACAACAATCATCCAACCCACTTCCTATAAACCAATAAAGAATTAATTAACAAAATTTCGCCTAGTAAATTTAAAGAAGGAGGTGCAGCCATATTCGAAGAACAAAGCATAAAAGCCCATAAAGAAATACTAGGCATAATATTAATTAATCCCTTATTTAAATAAATTCTTCGACTCCCTGTTCGCTCATAAAACAAATTCACCAGACAAAACAAACCTGAAGAACATAGCCCGTGAGCAAATATTAAAACTAAAGCCCCTCAATAACCTCATCTATTTAGAGTAAAAATTCCTCTAGAAACCATTCCCATATGAGAAATAGATGAATAAGCAATTATAATCTTAAAATCTCTCTGACGAATGCAAATTAAAGAAATAACTAATCCCCCAACTAAAGAAACTGTAACAATTAATACACTGACTCTCATGCCTAAACAAACAAATATTTTTATCACACGTATAAGACCATAACCCCCTAGCTTCAATATTACTCCCGCCAAAATTATAGACCCAGAAACTGGTGCCTCTACATGAGCTTTAGGAAGTCATAAGTGAACTAAAAATATAGGAATTTTAACAAAAAAAACCATGTTAACACAAAAAAATAAAATAAGCCTTCTTCTAACGGAACTTAAAAAACATAACTCCAAAGTTCTAAAAATCCTATTTAAATAAAATAAAGCTACCATTATTGGTAATGAGGCCAATAATGTATAAAACAAGAGGTATACCCCAGCTATAATTCGCTCAGGCTGAAAACCTCAACCTAAAATAAGAAATAGTGTGGGTACTAAGCTAACTTCAAAAAACACATAAAAAATAAACAAATTTAAAGAACTAAAAGTCAAAATTAAACTTAACACTAAAACCACAATCATAAATAAAAACAACTCCCTATAAAATCCGCACTTATATAAATCCTCTCTTGCTAAAACTATCAAACAACAAATCCAGAGTCTCAATAAAACTATAAAATATGACAGCACATCCATGCCAAACCAATAAGATAAGTTAGAAAACACCAATGAAAAACTAAACATGAGAAGAAACTTAAAAACAACTAAAAAGAGAATAACCAACACAAATCAAAAACTTAAGCAATAAAAAATTAAAGGAATCAAAAATAAAACTCTAAAAACCAAACCTATCATAATGAATCAAAAGCTGTAATTATATCTCTTCCATGGCTACGAACAACCAAAACCAACAAAGACAAGCCTAAAACTCTCTCGCACACCCTAACCGTTAAAAAAAACATGCACAAAAAATATTCATAAATGAAAAATGAAAAATAAACCAACATGAGTGCATAAAGTCTCAAAACCGCCATCTCTAAACCTAACAATATAAGTAAAAAATGCTTATACTTAGAAATATAAACAAATAAACCACTAAAAAACAATGTAATTAAAACACCTACCAATAACAATATAAACATTTATAGTTTTAATAATTTAATAAAAATACTGATTTTGTAAATCAGAAATAAACAGCAATTTTTAAAACTTCAGGAAAAGATTTCTTACTATCATTAATCTCCAAAATTAATATTTTTTATTAAACTACATCCTGATATACTATCTATTCTATCGCTTATTAGAACTATTTCAGCATCATTCATATTTATAAATCACCCACTTTCTTTGGGAAGCGTCCTCCTATTACAAACCATCATAATCGCTTTATTATCTGGATACTTGTACATAAATTTCTGATTTGGATATATCCTATTTTTAGTTATAGTTGGAGGAATACTAGTAATATTTATCTACATAACAAGAATCGCATCCAATGAAAAATTCAAGCTCCCTAAAAAATTAATCCCAATTATAGTAATCCCCTTAATAGTAATTTTGCCTCTAATTAATTTATTTCACGATAAATTTTTAATTATACAACTAAACTTTTCTGTTAATTTTATGTTTCAACATAAAAACAACATCCTAAACCTAAGACAATACTTTAATTACCCTAGAACATTTTTATTAATCTCACTAATAATTTACCTTTTCTTAACACTAATTGCAATTGTAAAAATTACAAACAAAAATTCAGGAACTTTGCGTCAAAAATAAATGATAAAATCCATCAAAAATAACCCTTTTATCAAAATTATCACCTCCGCCCTAGTAAACCTTCCCACGCCCTCTTGTATCTCTACAATATGAAATTTTGGAAGACTTCTAGGCCTATGCTTGATTATTCAAATCATTACAGGAATTTTTTTAAGCATACATTATTGCCCAAACATAAACTTAGCCTTCAACAGAATCACTCACATCAGTCGCAATGTAAATTTTGGCTGACTTATTCGATCTCTCCACACCAATGGGGCCTCATGCTTCTTTGTATGTCTTTACATTCACATTGGTCGAGGACTATATTTCAGATCTTTCTACTTAACAGAAACATGAACCTCAGGAGTGACAATCTTCATCCTAGTAATAGCATCAGCATTCTTAGGTTACGTTCTCCCTTGAGGGCAAATATCATTCTGAGGAGCCACAGTAATTACCAACCTACTCTCTGCAATCCCCTTCCTGGGTCAAAACTTAGTCCAATGAATTTGAGGGGGATTCTCAATTTGTAATGCAACCCTTAACCGGTTTTTTTCATTTCACTTCCTCCTACCTTTCATTGTCACAGCCTTAGTAATTATCCACCTATTCATACTTCACCAAACAGGATCTAGAAATCCTCTAGGATTAAAAAGAAATATAGATAAAATCAGATTTCACCCCCTCTTTACACTCAAAGATTTAGTTGGATTTATTTCTATATTATTTATTTTAATAACACTATCCTTAAAAATACCTTATTTTCTTAGTGATCCAGATAACTTTAGCCCAGCCAATCCTATAGTTACTCCAGTTCACATCCAACCTGAATGATACTTTCTTTTTGCTTATGCTATCCTACGTTCAATTCCTAACAAATTAGGAGGAGTTATTGCCTTAGCATCCTCTATTCTAATCCTATATTCTTTACCTTTCAGCAATAAAAAAAATTTTAGAAGAAATCAATTTTACCCTCTAAATAAACTTTTATTTTGATCTCTTCTTTCAATTATTATCCTCTTAACTTGAATTGGAGCACAACCTGTTGAAGATCCCTTCATTATCACCGGCCAAACACTGAGAATCCTATACTTTCTATTTTTTTTCCTCAACCCTATCCTGGCAAAAATTTGAGATTACCTAATTTTCTCTTAACCGGTGAACTTGTAAAAAGTATATACCTTGAAAGTATAAGTAAAGAGACCTAGATTCTCTATTGGTTTACGTACTAAATTTAATTAACTAAAAAATCAATAAAACCAAAACTCCCAGCCTAAAATAAAATCTCAACATATTTAAAGACACAGGAAGATAGCTTTTCCAAGCCAAATATATCAACTTATCATACCGATATCGGGGTAAGGTAGCACGTACTCAGACCCAAAAAAAAGACATTCAAATCATTTTTAAAAAAAACCTAAACCTAATTAAATCAGCCCCTAAAAATACAACTCCGCATATTATTCTCATAAATAAAATCCTTGAATACTCAGCCAAAAAAATCATAGCAAATAAACCACTCCTATACTCGACATTAAAGCCCGAAACCAATTCTGACTCACCCTCAGCAAAATCAAAAGGAGATCGATTAGTCTCCGCAAGACTAGAAATCAACCATATTAACCTTAAAGGAAGTATTAAAAAAATAAACCAAACTATTTCTTGATATTTTATAAAATCCCTAATCCTATACCCAAAAATCAAGTACATAAAAGACAATAAAATTAAAACTATTCTCACCTCATAAGAAATAGTTTGAGCGACCGAGCGAATCCTCCCCAATATAGCATAGCTAGAATTAGAAGATCACCCAGCCAATATAATTCTATAAACCCTAAAAGAAGAGACTCTTAAAAAAAATAAAACTGATAAATTAAAACTTACACTTACAGTTAAAAAGGGTACACAAACTCAAAGAAATAAAGACAAAAACAAATTAAGTAATGGCGCAGCCATATATAAACCCAAATTAGAAACCAAAGGATACACCTGTTCCTTCCTAAACAATTTAATACCGTCACCAAAAGGTTGAAACAAACCCTGAAAGCCTAGTTTATTAGGGCCTTTCCGAATATGAACATATCCCAAAACCTTTCGCTCTATTAGAGTAAAAAAAGCCACAGAAACTAAAACACAAATCATTAAAACTAAAAAAGAAACCAATACTAATATTAAATCCTTACCCACCAAGTATTGCCTGTGAATTAATCACTTGAAAAGATTCTAAATCTTTCACACTAATCTGTCAAAGCAACTTACTTTACTATAATTCTTAAAAAAAAATTTTCAATTAAATACTTGGTCCTTTCGTACTAAAATATTTTATATTTATAGAGATAGAAACCAACCTGGCTTACACCGGTCTAAACTCAGATCATGTAAAATTTTAAAGGTCGAACAGACCTAATATATTAGCTTTTGCACCAACTATTTATTTTAATCCAACATCGAGGTCGCAATCTTTCTTTTTGATAAGAACTCTAAAGAAAATTACGCTGTTATCCCTAAGGTAATTTAATCTTATAATCTAAATTGTAGGATCAAAAACTCATAAATCAATGTCTATATTAAAAAAAGTTCTTTCAATTTTTTCATCACCCCAACAAAATACTTGTAAAAAAGAACCATAATATTTCCCTAATACCCTCTCTTCCACAAATATAAAACTCTATAGGGTCTTCTCGTCTTCTACAAGAATCTAAGCTTTTTAACTTAAAAATAAAATTTTAAACTATTACCACAGAGACAGAAACTTTCTCATCAAACCCTTCATTCAAGCTCTCAATTAAAAAACTAATGATTATGCTACCTTTGCACAGTCAATATACCGCGGCCATTTAATTAAATCAGTGGGCAGGCCAGACCTGAAATTATTATCAACAAGCCATGTTTTTATTAAACAGGTGGAAAGTCATTTTTGCCGAATTCCTTTATGAAACCTTTCAATCAATCTAAAAATTACCTAAAATTATACTAATTCTATCATTATTCCTAAGTTCAAAAAATTAAAACCTAAATTTTAATAAAACAAATAAATATTATAAAAATTTTAATTAACCTATAATCAGTAATAAAACACTCTCAAAGATAAAAACTTTCAATTCTACTAATAATAACTTTTACATGTATTGTATATATATATATTAAAGCTCAACCCTTAAAATATAAAATTTCACTACTGCCTTATTATTCAATTAAAACTACAGTCAAATGAAAAGCAAATTAAATTTTTTTCTTAAAAAACTAGATATATTTAAAATCGAATAAAATTTCTTTTCCATAGAGATATTTATAATGCTTCTGCCACAACAATAAACATAAACCTATAACTCTTTTAAATTCGAGAAACTTAAAAAAATAAACTTTAATTAACAAACCCTGATACACAAGGTACAAAAATTAAATTCTTCTTTTTTAAAATTTTTAAAATTCTTTTACAATACTAGTACACTGTAATAAACACAAGACCTTTATTCTTACAAAATAATAAAAACAAAACTAATTCTATCAAAACAAAAAAATAAATATAAATTTAAATAACTTATAAGCTTCAAGCTATTATTAAACTCTTTAATAAACCCCTTTAGTGTAAATAAAATGCTTTCCAGCCCTAGCTCGACTTTCTAGAGACACTTTCCAGTACATCTACTTTGTTACGACTTATTTCACCTTAAAGTGAAAGCGACGGGCGATATGTGCATATTTTAGAGCCAAATCATATTAAAAATATCTATAAAATTACACTCAAATCCACTTTCAAAAAAATATTAAACTTCTCCTTTCCATCTAAATAAATTCATTGTAGCCCACCTCTCCTTATCTATAAACCACACCTTGACTTGAAATCTTTTCCCTAAACATACTGAACATTAAATTTCTACTAAAATATTCAATCCACAGCGATATGTGAATCACTAAAACAAGTTAACTCTAATCGTGGACTATCAATTACAGGACAGGCTCCTCTGAATGGACTAAAAAACCGCCAACTTTGTTAACTTTCAAGAACATCTCTGATACTAACTAGGCCCATAATTTACATTTCTAATAATAGGGTATCTAATCCTAGTTTAATTAAAAATTTTTTAAAATTCAAATTTAACCCTAAGCCCAACTAAAACTTAAAATTTCACCTTAAAAAATTTCTTCTTAACTCTAAATAAAATTTATTTTAAAACCAAAAATTTATTATTATATGGCAAGTATAACCGCTACTGCTGGCACAAGCTTTGTCCATATTACCGACTTAGCCAATTCTCAGTTTCCTGAATTATTAAAACTATTTACTGCAACCACTTTATATCTATCCTTATCTAAAAAATTCTTTCCTTCACTATAAACCACACATGTAAATCTTCCCGCCACAATAAACCCTGAGCTCAAATACTCTT